GATTCCTCGGTTGTTAAGAGTTCCAACGAAAACCACCCAATTGAAGGGACTGCCAGATTTTTATATTTCTAAGATCAATAAAATAGGATTTTGCCGTTCTAAAACATGGGATTCTATGGAAGCTATGATAAATAGATACGAATACAGCAAGAAAAAAGGGAAATAAAAAAACTAGTAGAGAAAGTTTGTCCAAAATTGTATACGAGTCACTACCCCCTTTTTGTTTCCTTAATTGAATTTCGTTTGATTAGAGCGAAGTTCTTTAAAAACCTCCGCCTTCTTTAAAATATCCTGAACAGTTCCTGTAGGTTGAGCACCCTTTTCAAGGAAATATAGAATAGCAGGAACATTTAAATAAGTTTGATTCTTTATCGGATCATAAAAACCCACTTTCCGAAGATCTCTTCCTTCTCTTCGGGATCGAACATCAATTGCAACGATTCGATAGACGGCTCATTGGGATAGATGTAGATGAAAAATACCCCCCTAGAAACGTATAGGAAGTTTTCTCCTCGTACGGCTCGAGAAAAAATGATTCGAAGTTTTTTCTATGTATAGAATTCTAATGAATGGCAAATGGTCCATAAAATCATCAAATCTAAAATCAATTAGACTATGATTTAATTCCTTTTTTTCTTACTCCCGCTTCCTGAAAACCGAAAAAAAAAAATCATTTGTACTCATAACTCAAGTTGGATAACTCTCAAATAGCTCAAAAAAAAATCTTTAGGCAATTCATTTCATTTATTGAGTGGTCTTTAACCCCCTTTTTTTGTCTCGTTTAAAAGCTATTTAGATTTTTTTTTATTCTGATCCAGGTAGTGAGACAATTGAAACGGTGTTTCCTTGTTCTGGGATCCTTTATTTAAATCATTGGGTTTAGACATTACTTCGGTGCTTCTTAATCCTTTCAAAATGGCAGCAACATACCCTTTTTGTGATTTCTTTATATTAAAGAATCATACGAACGGTTGATTCCCACGTGATACACTTTGGCTAGAAAAAGTTTTCTCAATTCCAACAAATTTTCCTTTTGTTTTGAATTGAAAACTTGCTCGAATTTGATCCGTTCGATTTCTATATCGAAGATATACTTACGAAGTTGTTCCAATTTATTGATTGGCATTAACCCTAGACCCTTGCCCCCGAGAAATTAATCAATATTTTCTACTCGAGCTCCATCATGGACTATTTACATTACAACCCCCCCAAAAAAGAGGGGTTCTAGTGGAACAGAACAAAGGATGTCGAGTCAAGAGCACCTTTATTCCTATATAAAATGGTGGATGTAAGAATCCACAACGGATCGTGTCCTTCAAGTCGCACGTTGCTTTCTACCACATCGTTTCAAACGAAGTTTTACCATAACACATTCCTCTAATTTAAAACCAGTATGGAATTGATTCAGTTATGGAATCATGAATAGTCATTGGTTCAGTCGGTACATAGACATAGTAATCTATACTTTTTCTTCGATACACAGATGGTTAGATATTTTTCTAAAGAAGTCTTAGCAAGACCCCATCTTTTAGTCTATGAATGCAACATTTATATATAAAAAAAAAAAAATAACATAAATAAGACGAATAAATCAATTCTTTTTGAATCTGCATCTTCAAGTGACTCAATAGGATAGATTAACCCAGCTCCCATTTCTTTGAGTCCCAAAGATTCAGCTCATAAGAAATCATTAAAACTATTTCTAATTGAATTGAAAAATTCGACATTATTATTTGAATTTCAATAAAATTTGACTACATTTGATCATCATAAGAAAGAGAAATCTCTATTTCTTTTCAAATTGAATTATCAATGATTTAAAGAAGATAAAGAGATGTAACAAGAAATCCAATTTCTTTTTTTCGTGAGATGGATAAAAAAGCTGATGTAAGGAAAGATTTAGGTGCTTATACTTTCGATTCTAATTTTATGAACCAGATGAACGAATAGGGGGTTTTCGTATCTATCAGATAGGCTGAACAATTGTCACTGTTATGGATATTCTATGTTAAAGATTAATTAAATATTAAAATTTTACATTTATTTTTACATTTAAGAGATCACAGTTATTTTTCATAAAAATCGAAAGACTATTGTTACTGAAATAGAACCATAAGAATAATACATATAAGCTAAGCATTTCTTTATTTTATATGTATTTTCATATTTTGTTTAAGCTGGGGTTCAGTAATCTTTCTACAATCTTGACATAAAATAAAGTGAATCAAATTTATGAATAACCCCCCCGTCTCAATCGTTACATAAATTTAAAATTATTCATTAAAGCCAAAGACGAAATACCTAAAAATGAGGTTCAAAGAAAATACATCGGTTGCATATGTAACTTGATTCTTTGTTAATGGGATTCGGACAGACACAACAGATATTTAAATTAAGACTTTCCGTTGCTAATTAATTCCTATCTACCCCCCCAATTTTATGGGAATGATGAGTTATAAATAAAAAAAGGATTCTTTTTTACGGAATACAGACAGACTATCTTGTCTAGGTACAAAGACAAACAAGTCCAGATTAAGTTCTTGCTCCTATTTTTATTTTACCCTAACCCAGTCTTAAAAGACTTAATCCCATTGATTGAATTTCATTAGTACTAAGAACTCCCTCTTGTTTAGAATTCAGAAATCCACAGAAAATGAATAATTGGGATAGGGAATATTGGTTCTTTCGCATTTCGATTCAAAATCAGAAACATGAATCACATTCTATCCAATATTAGACCTTTAAACAGAACGTTGTTCAAAAAAGCAATCTTTATTCTGATAGAATGGATATGCTCTGGGACGGAAGGATTCGAACCTCCGAATAGCGGGACCAAAACCCGTTGCCTTACCACTTGGCCACGCCCCAATTTCTATTGGACACTAATAAAGAATAATATTGTTCTTGGTTGTTCGTCAATTTCAGTCCAAATATCTATAAAATAGATTAGATTTTTTTTAGAATTTTTATACATGTAGGTATAGAATTTACCTGAATTTATTGATCATTACATAGAATTCAATTAAGATATTGTATGAAAGTATAATTTCTTCTATTCTCTGTTGAGAATTGGAGGAGTTTTGATTGGGTGGATTCAAAGAAAAAGAAGGATCTTTTTGTCAACCTTACTTTCTTCATTTTTCCTTATATCAATAACTCAATCAAAATGCAATTATCTCCAAGAACAAAATGTCTGTTATGCTTAATATCTTTAGTTTAATCTGTATCTGTCTTAATTCTACTCTTTATTCGAGTAGTCCTTTCTTGGCCAAATTGCCCGAGGCCTATGCTTTTTTGAATCCAATCGTAGATATTATGCCAGTCATACCTCTACTCTTTTTTCTCTTAGCCTTTGTTTGGCAAGCTGCTGTAAGTTTTCGATGAGATCTTTAATACTATCGTAGAAAAGTCATGATTTATTCAAGAAAAAAAAAAAAAATTCTAACAATTGATAAGATCAGATAAGTCTTACAGTATCAATCCTCGATTCAAAATTGAAATTCGTGGATAGCTGCGATAAATCCGACTCATCCCATTTTCCCATTCGGACCCCTTTCCAGTGAAAGACCTTATCCTATTAGGGTCCCCCACAATATCTAATTGTGGGTATGAAATAAGTTTTTGTTTGGTAATGTAATGAAGGACTCTTCTTACAAATGAAATGAATTTTCATTTCTGAAAATTATTTTCTATTTCTAGAAAGCACTTCATTTCTTGGTGTCAAAACACGATATGTGGTATAAAAATAGAGGATCTATTCTCTTTTTTTTTCAAAAAATGATCTTGGAGCTTGTGTAATGCTTACTCTCAAACTCTTCGTTTACACAGTAGTGATATTCTTTGTTTCTCTCTTCATCTTTGGATTCCTATCTAATGATCCAGGACGTAATCCTGGACGTGAAGAATAAAATAAAAAATCAGTTTTCCTTGCTTGATTTTTAAATTTTCTTAGGATTTTTTCTATTCCACGCGTTTAACTAGAAAAAAGTTTGCAAAATTGGAAAGATAAATCAAATATCAAGTGATCAACGGAAACGGAAAGAGAGGGATTCGAACCCTCGGTACGAAAAACTCGTACAACGGATTAGCAATCCGCCGCTTTAGTCCACTCAGCCATCTCTCCCAATTGAAAAAGATAATTACTATGTTACATTACATATAATCTAAGGATTCAAAAATTCGTTCTTTCTCTGTCTTTATTATATAACGATGTACAATTTTTATCAGCAATTCTATTTAGATAAAGTAAGGACGCGAAAGATTCAAAAGATACAAACAATAGAAAGAAAACTAAAGAAGACCTCTTTGCTTTGATTTTGTTCGAAAGGGCCTTTTTATTTCCATGGCCTGGCCTGGTCAGTACCTAGCCGGGCCTTTTTTTTTGTTTCAACGAATCCTAAATAAAATGATTTATCTGATTTGAAAACAAAAATGGTTGAACAACAAAAAAAAGAAGAAGGACTTTGTGTCATTTCTTATTATTCTTTCTTCTTTTTTGATTGACTTTACTACCTTAGGGGAATCAAAAAAGAAAACTATGAATTCTTACACACAATGCATTTTTATGTTATAATTTCAATGGTTTGTTTTGGCGAGCCCTATCTATCAAAACTCCTCCAGCAAAAGAAAAGAGAGAACTTAGTTATTTAAATAAGGCCCCTTTCTTTTCGGAATCTCATTTTTTCATGATTCTTTTCTAATCCTATCTTGATTACGTCCAATTCCCCTCTTCGACAAAATCGACAAAAGGTCCATTTGTATACAATAATCGCATTGTAGCGGGTATAGTTTAGTGGTAAAAGTGTGATTCGTTCTATTAACCCCCTTAATAGTTAAGGGGTCTTTCGGTTTGATTCATATTCCGATCAAAAACTTTATTTCTTAAAAGGATTTAATCCTTTACCTCTCAATGACAGATTCGAGGAACAATATACATTATCGTGATTTGTATCCAAGGTTACTTAGAAATTGAAAAATTGGGTTATAAAATTGCGAAACAT